TTTATTTTGGAGAAACACCATCATTATGGGAATGTACACGCGGTAGAAAAATTACGTCAATCCATTGAGATATGGTATGCCACAAGTGAATATTTGAGACAAGAAATGAATCCTAATTTTCGGATGACTGATCCCTTTAATCCAGTCCATCTAATGTCCTTTTCGGGAGCTCGAGGAAATGCATCTCAGGTACATCAATTAGTAGGTATGAGAGGATTAATGTCGGATCCCCAAGGACAAATGATTGATTTACCCATCCAAAGTAATTTACGCGAAGGGCTTTCTTTGACAGAATATATAATTTCCTGCTACGGAGCGCGAAAAGGAGTCGTGGATACTGCTGTACGAACATCAGATGCTGGATACCTCACACGTAGACTTGTTGAAGTAGTTCAACACATTATTGTACGTAGAACAGATTGTGGTACTATCCGAGGTATTTCCGTGAGTCCTCGAAACGGGGTGACAGAAAAAATTTTTGCCCAAACCCTAATCGGTCGTGTATTAGCAGACGATATATATATGGGGATACGATGCATTGCCACTCGAAATCAAGATATTGGGGTTGGACTTGCCAATCGATTCATAACCTTTCGAGCACAAGCAATATATATTCGAACCCCCTTTACTTGCAGAAATACATCTTGGATCTGTCAATTATGTTATGGCAGAAGCCCCACTCACGGCGACCTGGTCGAATTGGGGGAAGCCGTAGGTATTATTGCGGGTCAATCAATTGGGGAACCAGGAACTCAACTAACATTAAGAACTTTTCATACGGGTGGAGTATTCACAGGCGGTACTGCCGAACATGTACGAGCTCCTTCTAATGGGAAAATAAAGTTCAATGAGTATTTGGTTCATCCTACACGTACCCGTCATGGGCATCCTGCTTTTCTATGTTCTATAGACTTGTATGTAACTATTGAGAGTCGGGATATTATACATAGTGTGAATATTCCTCCAAAAAGTTTGATTTTAGTTCAAAATGATCAATATGTAGAATCTGAACAAGTGATTGCTGAGATTCGTGCCGGAACGTCCACTTTTCATTTTAAGGAGAAAGTTCGAAAACATATTTATTCTGAATCAGAGGGGGAAATGCACTGGAGTACCGACGTCTACCATGCACCTGAATATACATATAGTAAGGTTCATCTATTACCAAAAACAAGTCATTTATGGATATTAGCAGGAGGTCCGTGCAGATCCAGTATAGTGTCTTTTTCGCTCCACAAGGATCAAGATCAAATGAATGTTCATTCTTTTTCTGTCGACGAAATAGATATCTCTGACCTCTCAATCACGAATGATCGAGTAAGACATAAATTGTTGGATCCCTCTGGTAAAAAAGATAGGGAAATTCTTGACTATTCAAGACTTGATCGAATCATATCCAATGGTCATTGGAATTTCATATATCCTTCGATTCTCCAAGAGAATTCTGATTTCTTGGCAAAAAAGCGAAGAAATAGATTTCTCATCCCATTACAATATGATCAAGAACGAGAGAAAGAACTAATACCCTCTTTTGGTATTTCGATTGAAATACCCATAAATGGTATTTTACGTAGAAATAGTATTCTTGCTTATTTTGATGATCCACGATACAGAAGAAAGGGTTCGGGAATTACTAAATATGGGACTGTAGGGGTGGATTCAATCGTAAAAAAAGAAGATTTGATTGAGTATCGAGGAGCAAAAGAATTTAGTCCGAAATACCAAATGAAAGTGGATCGGTTTTTTTTTATTCCCGAAGAGGTGCATATCTTACCCGGATCCTCGTCCATAATGGTTCGGAACAATAGTATCATTGGGGTAGATACACAACTCGCTTTAAATACAAATACAAGAAGCCGAGTAGGTGGATTAGTCCGAGTGGAAAGAAAAAAAAAAAGTATTGAACTGAAAATCTTTTCTGGAGATATTCATTTTCCCGGCGAGACAGATAAGATATCCAGGCACAGCGGCATTTTGATACCACCAGGAACGGAAAAAAAAAATTCTAAGGAATCAAAAAAATTGAAAAATTGGATCTATGTCCAACGGATCACACCTACCAAAAAAAAGTATTTTGTTTTGGTTCGACCCGTAGTCACATATGAAATAGCCGATGGGATAAATTTAGCAAAACTTTTTCCTCAAGATCTATTGCAGGAAAAAGATAATGTCCAACTTAGAGTTGTCAATTATATCCTTTATGGAAATGGAAAGTCAATTCGAGGAATTTATCACACAAATATTCAATTAGTTCGGACTTGCTTAGTATTGAATTGGGACCAAGAAAAAAACGGTTCTTTAGAAGAGGTTCATGCTTCCGTTGTTGAGGTAAAGGCAAATGATCTGATTCGCGATTTCATAAGAATTGAGTTAGTCAAGTCTACTATTTCATATACTGGAAAAAGATATGATACGGCGGGTTCAGGATTGATTCTAAATAATGGATTAGATCGCACCAATATCAATCCTTTTTATTTTAAAATGAAGATTCCATTAGTTACCCAGCATCAAGAAACTGTTGGTACGTTGTTAAATCGAAATAAGGAATGCCAATCTTTGATAATTTTGTCATCATTCAATTGTTTTCGAGTTGGTCCATTCAACGGTTCGAAATATAACAATGTGTCAAAAGAGTCGAATCCTATAACTCCAACTAGGGATTTGTTGGGTCCCTTAGGTACTATTGTACCTAAAATAGTGAACTTTTATTCATCTTACCATTTAATAACTCATAATCAGATCTTGTTAAACAAATATTGGCTACTTGACGATTTTAAACAGACTTTCCAAGTACTTGAAGTACTTAAATACTGTTTAATAGATGAAAATAGGAGGATTTATAATCCTGGTTCATGCAATAACATCATTTTGAATCCATTCCATTTGAATTGGTGCTTTCTACATCACAATTATTGTGAAGAGACATCCACAAAAATTAGCATTGGACAATTTATTTGTGAAAATATATGTCTATTTAAATATGGACCACGCATAAAAAAATCTGGTCAAATTTTAATTGTTCATGTTGACTCCTTAATTATAAGATCCGCTAAGCCCTATTTGGCCACTCCAGGAGCGACTGTTCATGGACATTATGGAGAAACCCTTTCTGAAGGAGATACATTAGTTACATTTATATATGAAAAATCCCGATCTGGTGACATAACGCAAGGTCTTCCAAAAGTGGAACAAATCTTAGAAGTGCGTTCGATTGGTTCAATATCAATGAACCTTGAAAGGAGAGTTGAAGGTTGGAGCGAACGTATTCCAAGAATTCTTGGAATTCCTTGGGGATTCTTAATTGGAGCTGAGCTAACCATAGCCCAAAGTCGTATCTCTTTGGTTAATAAGATCCAAAAGGTTTATCGATCCCAGGGGGTACAGATCCATAATAGACATATAGAGATTATTGTACGGCAAGTAACATCAAAAGTGTTGGTTTCAGAAGATGGAATGTCTAATGTTTTTTTACCTGGAGAATTAATCGGATTGTTGCGAGCAGAACGAGCAGGGCGTGCTTTAGACGAAGCGATCTGTTATCGGGCAATTTTATTGGGAATAACGAGGGCATCTCTGAATACTCAAAGTTTCATATCCGAAGCAAGTTTTCAAGAAACGGCTAGAGTTTTAGCAAAAGCTGCTCTACGGGGTCGTATTGATTGGTTGAAGGGTCTGAAAGAAAATGTGGTTCTGGGGGGGATTATCCCTGTCGGTACGGGATTCAAAAAATTAGTGTACCGTTCAAGGCAAGATAAAAACATTCATTTGGAAATCAAAAAGAAAAGTCTATTCGAGTTGGAAATGAGAGATATTTTGTTACACCATAGAGAATTTTTTTGTTCTTGCACCCCAAGCAATTTCCATGACACACCAGAAAAATCATTTATGAGAATTCATAATTCCTAAGGAGAGATTTTTTTCTTTATTACTTTCGAGTTATTGATTTGGTAATAAATAAAATTAAGTAAGTAATAAAAAAATTAATGGTTTGGGCTGTGTATCAACGGTCAATCCCGGTAGAAGGTTAGAAGGTTCCGTAGGAACAATTGTTTTTTTGTTAAAAAAAAAAGAGAAAGCGTGGGAAAAATGACAAGAAGATATTGGAACATCCATTTGAAAGAGATGATGGAAGCAGGAGTTCATTTTGGCCATGGTACTAAGAAATGGAATCCTAGAATGGCCCCTTACATCTCTGCAAAGCGTAAAGGTATTCATATTATAAATCTTACTAGAACTGCTCGTTTTTTATCAGAAGCCTGTGATTTAGTTTTTGATGCAGCAAGTCGAGGAAAAAACTTCTTAATCGTTGGTACCAAAAATAAAGCAGCGGATTTAGTAGCATCAGCTGCAATAAGGGCTAGATGTCATTATGTTAATAGAAAATGGCTCGGTGGTATGTTAACGAATTGGTCCACTACGGAAACGAGACTTCATAAGTTCAGAGACTTAAGAGCAGAACAAAAGATGGGGAAACTCAACCGTCTCCCGAAAAGAGATGCTGCAATGCTGAAGAGAAAATTATCTACTTTGCAAACATATCTGGGCGGGATCAAATATATGACTGGGTTGCCCGATATTGTAATCATCGTTGATCAGCAAGAAGAATATACGGCTCTTCGAGAATGTGTCATTTTGGGAATTTCGACGATTTGTTTAATCGATACAAATTGTGACCCAGATCTCGCAGATATTTCGATTCCAGCCAATGATGATGCTATAGCTTCAATCCGATTGATTCTTAACAAATTAGTATCCGCAATTTGTGAGGGTCGTTCTAGCTATATAAGAAGTCGTTGATTATGATTATGTTATGATTAAGAATAATAAGATTAGTTAATTATTTTTATTTACTGGATCGGTTACTATTCTTGTCTTGCATTTTTTAAAAGAGATAAAATGGGATATTGATATTATGTTATGCGATTTCTTGGTATCTAAATATATGATTAATGATGAAAGTAGATGAGTTGAGAAAGAGATGGTTGAATCAAAATAATTCTTTTTTTGTGAAGTTCGATTTCTGTCAGAGGACAATATGAATGTTATACCATGTTCCATTAAAACACTCAAAGGGTTATACGATATATCAGGTGTAGAAGTAGGCCAACATTTATATTGGCAAATAGGAGGTTTACAAATTCATGCCCAAGTACTTATCACTTCTTGGGTCGTAATTGCTATCTTATTAGGTTCAGTCATCCTAGCTGTTCGGAATCCACAAACCATTCCGACCGACGGTCAGAATTTCTTCGAATATGTCCTTGAATTTATTCGAGACTTGAGCAAAACTCAGATTGGAGAAGAATATGGTCCTTGGGTTCCCTTTATTGGAACTATGTTCCTATTTATTTTTGTTTCTAATTGGTCAGGTGCCCTTTTACCTTGGAAAATCATACAGTTACCTCATGGGGAGTTAGCCGCCCCCACGAATGATATAAATACTACTGTTGCTTTAGCTTTACTCACGTCAGTGGCATATTTTTATGCGGGTCTTACCAAAAAAGGATTGGGTTATTTCAAAAAATACATTCAACCAACTCCAATACTTTTACCAATTAACATCCTAGAAGATTTCACAAAACCTTTATCTCTTAGTTTTCGACTTTTCGGGAATATATTGGCTGATGAATTAGTAGTTGTTGTTCTTGTTTCTTTAGTACCTTTAGTAGTTCCTATACCTGTCATGTTTCTTGGATTATTTACAAGCGGTATTCAAGCTCTTATTTTTGCAACTTTAGCCGCGGCTTATATAGGGGAATCCATGGAGGGTCATCATTGATTAGTTTTCGAAATAGTCTTTTTTTTAAGCTTATCCCAATTGAGGCAATGCATGGTTCAAGATAATCTACTTGGTTCTTGGTTGAGGAACATAATAGATAGAAATACATATGTATATACGACTAGAGTTGTAGGAGGAAAGATAGACGATATTACGAAATGGCGGATGGGTTAAGGGGGTCACACTAGATATATGGAATGTCTATAAGTCTAGCCACAGTCCCTGTATATCTTTCGAAGAATTATTTTAGAATCCGATTCTATATAAAATGCGGGCGGTTTACGTTATGAAAGAAACAAATGTATATGTGATATTAGATATATACTAGTTATATAGGGGTTATCCCTATCTATATTATATTATTTTTTTCGAAGTTTTAGTTACTTCGACTCGATAGGTTTTAGTGATCAAATAAGTAATAATTTATTGGTTGATTGTATCATTAACCATTTTTTTTTGGTGCGAGGAACCTATCATCATGAATCCACTGATTTCTGCCGCTTCCGTTATTGCTGCTGGATTGGCCGTAGGGCTTGCTTCTATTGGACCTGGAGTTGGTCAAGGTACTGCTGCAGGCCAAGCCGTAGAAGGTATTGCGAGACAACCAGAAGCAGAAGGAAAAATACGAGGTACTTTATTGCTTAGTCTAGCTTTTATGGAAGCTTTAACAATTTATGGACTGGTCGTGGCATTAGCGCTTTTATTTGCGAATCCTTTTGTTTAATTTCATCCTAGAATGAAAATGTAAAAAAGTACGTTACGTACTTTTTTCTTATTTTATTAACTCGTTGCCGTTTGCTTCTGTGAATTATATCAATACTTTAACTCCTACAATTATGTATTTGTTGCGACAATACCCGGGGAAGGACTGATTTGAGAATGAGGAATTAGTGGATTCGCTCGTTTTTTTCCTTCCCGGCCTTTGAACAAAGGAGATATTTTGCAATTGGCGCGAGACCTTAGGACCTAACTTAACTTAATAAGTATCTTATCGGAAACTTCAAAAAAGAAAAAAAAAAAATAATAATAAATTTTGTAATTCTCAAATTCAATAAATGGATTTAATCTACTCCTATTAAAAATGGGAAATTAAGAAAAAAAAAAGGGCGAGCCAAGTGATACAAAAAGAACTCTGTTCTTTGTTAGCCCTATCTATAAGAGGAGAGCGTATGAAAAATGTAACCGATTCTTTCGTTTCCTTAGGCCACTGGCCGTCCGCCGGGAGTTTCGGGTTTAATACCGATATTTTAGCAACAAATCCAATAAATCTAAGTGTAGTGCTTGGTGTATTGATTTTTTTTGGAAAGGGAGTGTGTGCGAGTTGTATATTTCAAGAATAGGTTGGATCCAACCGGCTGCACTTTATTTATGTTATTATCTTTATTTATGTTATTATATATATATATTAATTATATATATTTTTATATTATAATTATAGGATAAATCAGAAAAAAAGTGCATAATCTCAACGAATTCCTTCTGAGTAAATTCATAAATCATATGTAAGAACCATAGCATTTCGTTATTCATTGGCAAGTAAACTTTGATTCTCTATCAACCAATAATGTGAGACCATTAACATGGTTAAAGCTAAACTGTTTGAAGTCCGGGCACAACATGGTACTCTTTCTACCACTACGTTAGTACCGAAATGGTTTAAATAAAGAATAGTTGGTAATTTTTCCGATATAGAACACTCATATCGATAAAATGATTTGAAC